CAAGTCATAATCTATATGGGATTTCCAAAATTCTTAATTGAAGATAGGCCGGGAAGAATTGAAGAATTACAGATGAATGTACAAAAAGAACTTAAATGTGTGAACCGAAAAATCAACATTGCTGTTACAAGAATTGCAAACCCTTATGGAGACCCTAACATTCTTGCAGAATTTATAGCCGGACAATTAAAGAATAGAGTTTCTTGTCGAAAAGCAATGAAAAAGGCTATTGAATTAACTGAACAGGCGAATAGAAAAGGAATTCAAGTACAAATTGCAGGGCGTATTAACGGAAAAGATATTGCACGCGTAGACTGGATCAGAGAGGGCAGGGTTCCTCTACAAACCATTGGGGCGAAAATTAATTATTCTTCCTATACAGTTCGGACTATCTATGGGGTATTAGGAATCAAAATTTGGATATTTATAGACAAAGAATAATAAGAATAGTATTTTCGTTGTCTTTAGATTCTATTTTGAGATATAACAAAAAAACAAAAAATTCTTTCATTTTTGACGTTCAATCAAAAAAAATGAGCAGTTCTAAATTCTATAAGGTTGAATAAAAATTTGATTGATTATTTGATTTGCTATGCTTAGTGTGTGACTCGTTGGTTTTTTTAAGATTAGGATTCACAAAATGGACCAGACCGGCCTATAGTATGAACTAATAACTCTAAGACTAATAACCAACGCATCGCTTCGCATTATCTGGATCCAAGAAATCAGTCAAGATATGATATATCAGTCATATCATTATAGCAACTGACAGCTTCTTTTGCATAATCAAAGGAAAAACCAATCTGATTATGAGTATAAGTTGTGAAGCGAAATAACAAACAAATAGACAGATAAATGGAAGGATGAGAGAAAGAGATAAAAAGAAAGAGTCATGATATATGATTTCTATATGTAAGGTCTATGAGGCATCTCATAAATAAAAAAAGGCAATGTAATAAGGCATCAATGCAAATTCATCCCTAATTAAATGAATATCTATTCATCGAACAAAAAATCAAGCAAGAGCCTTGAGTCAATAAAGACTGAGAAGATTGATTCAAGAGAAAATGAAACAATTTGATTGGGGGCTCCATTGTTAAATTCAGACCTAACCATTAATCGAGAAGCGATGGGAACGACGGAACCCGTAAATGCAGAGGATTCTTTTTTATTTTTAAGAGAATCCTAATGATTCATGGGTGGGATGGCGGAATAAACCAGAGACCAATCTTTTTTTATTCGAATTCTGAGAGGTCATGAGATAACCCGACAATTCAAATAGATATTGAAAGAGTAAATATTCGCCCGCGAAAGTTTTATTGGATTACTCATGTTAATCCAATATGAAATGAATATGATTCAAAATGCAAAACAAAAAAAGCATTCCTTATAACAATAACAAGACATTAATTATCTAATTAATTATCTATAAATGGAAATAAAATCCAGATTGAATTCTATATATTTAAATAAAATATACAAATTTATAATAGATTGAATGAAATCTGATTTTAAAGAATCCCACGATTCAATCTATTATTTATTAAATAAATAAATGGAATTTTATTTATTAAAAGCTTTTTTGTGATTTTTTGCGAGGAGCTGGATGAAAAGAAATTCTCATGTCCAGTTCTGTAGTAGAGATGGAATTGAGAAAGAGACATCAACTATAACCCGAAAAGAACCAGATTTCGTAAACAACATAGAGGAAGACTGAAAGGAATATCTTGTAGCGGCAATCGTATTTGTTTCGGCCGATATGCTCTTCAAGCACTTGAACCTGCTTGGATTACATCTAGACAAATAGAAGCCGGCCGGCGCGCAATGACACGAAATATACGACGGGGTGGGAAAATATGGGTACGTATATTTCCAGACAAACCAGTTACAGTAAGACCTATGGAAACACGCATGGGTTCGGGCAAAGGATCCCCCGAATATTGGGTAGCTGTCGTTAACCCTGGTAAAATCCTTTATGAAATGAGTGGAGTGGCCGAAAATGTAGCCAGAAAGGCTATTTTAATCGCAGCATCAAAAATGCCTATAAAAACTCAATTCATTATTTCAGGATAGAAATATAGAAAACCAAGAGAAAGAGGTCTTAGAAATTCAAAAACAATTGTGGATTTTCTTTTTTTGACAAACAATATTTCTTTTTTTCTTCGTCCTTTGTTGCATTAAAAGAAGAGATTCAAAAATGATTCAACCTCAGACCATTTTGAATGTAGCAGATAACAGCGGAGCCCAAAAATTGATGTGTATTCGAATCATAGGAGCCAGTAATCGCCGGTATGCTCATATCGGTGACGTTATTGTTGCTGTAATCAAGGAAGCAATACCCAATACACCTCTGGAAAGATCAGAAGTGATCAGGGCTGTAATTGTACGTACTTGTAAAGAACTCAAGCGTGACAACGGTATTATAATACGATATGATGACAATGCTGCAGTTGTAATTGATCAAGAAGGAAATCCAAAAGGAACTCGAATTTTTGGAGCAATCGCCCGGGAATTGAGACAGTTAAATTTCACTAAAATAGTTTCATTAGCTCCTGAAGTATTATAAGTATAAAATGATTACTTCAATAGAATTCTTTATTTCTATTTATTTAAACTAAACGAAATTCTTGAAATGATATAGATTTGTTGTGGATTATGTCTCAAGTAGATTTTATTATGTCTTATGCATATACCTTTAATACTAATTAATCAAAAAACATGTTGATTATATCAAAATTCGGGAGAAAGAAGAATTTACGATGGAGAGGGACCCCATTGCTGAAATAATAACCTCTATACGAAATGCTGACATGAATAAAAAAGGAACGATTCGAATAGCATCAACTAACATCACCGAAACCATTGTTAAAATACTTTTACGAGAAAGTTTTATCGAGAACGTAAGAAAACATCAGGAAAACAATAAAGACTTTTTTGTTTTAACCCTACAACATAGAAGAAATAGGAAAGGACCATATCAAACTACTTTAAATTTAAAACGGATAAGCCGACCCGGTCTACGAATCTATTCTAACTATCAAAAAATTCCTAGAATATTAGGCGGGATAGGTATTGTAATTCTTTCTACTTCTCGAGGTATAATGACAGACCGAGACACTCGACTAGAAGGAATCGGCGGAGAAATTTTGTGTTATATATGGTAATCAATCCATATTATATAGATATAATACCCGAAATGTATCCGAAACCTTTTTATTTGTGAAAAAAAAGAAAAGGGCAAATTGTCTACTAAATATTACTATTACTCCTCCTGTGCTACATTAGTTGATACTTCGAAGTACCTGGAACTGGAATAAAAGAACAAAAAAATTCAGTAATGAAACCTTCATGAATTTTTTCTCAATGATATGGTCGGGATTCCTTTGGATAATGAATATATGATTGTAGATTATGCTTTAGAAACGACCAAAAGAAGTTTTTTATACGTATACATACTATCAGTAGTATAGGGTAAAAAATTCAATTTCAATTGATTTAAAGTAAATCATTATGATTCAACCCCCCCGGGACATATAAATGTTAAAACCCCTAACAAGGGTTAGAAAAATTAAGTGGGTTTTTCAATTTCAAGATTCCTTTCAGGGGGCTTATTTGAGGGTTCAAAAATTTCAAGAAACTTATTTTCTTCCAATGAATTCGGGATTAAGGAATAACAGCTATGAAAATAAGGGCTTCTGTTCGTAAAATTTGTGAAAAATGTCGGCCAATCCGCAGGAGGGGACGAATTATTGTAATTTGTTCCAACCCGAGACATAAACAAAGACAAGGATAATTCTTCTAGTAAAAAAAAAAGAGACTGCTAAAGCAATCTTCAATTTTAAAGAAAACGATAAACAAATAAAATATAGAAGATCTATTTTGACATGAAATGGATATATCCATATATCTCTGACTTATTTTTATAAAATGATAAAATATGGCAAAACCTATACCAAAAGTCGGTTCACGCAGGAATGTGCGCATTGGTTCACGTAAGGGTGCACGTAGAATACCAAAGGGAATTATTCATGTTCAAGCAAGTTTCAATAACACCATTATTACTGTTACAGATGTAAGGGGTCGGGTGATTTCTTGGTCCTCCGCCGGTACTTGTGGATTCAGGGGTACAAGAAGAGGGACGCCCTTTGCTGCTCAAATCGCAGCAGGAAATGCTATTCGAGCAGTAGTGGATCAAGGTATGCAACGAGCAGAAGTTATGATAAAAGGTCCGGGTCTCGGAAGAGATGCAGCATTACGAGCTATTCGTAGAAGTGGTTTAGTATTAAATTTTGTACGGGATGTAACTCCTATGCCACATAATGGCTGTAGACCTCCTAAAAAAAGACGTGTGTAGGAATCAAAATAAAGACTAAAGAGATTTCAAGAGAAATAAATGATTTAATGAGTTGATCAAAGACAAAAAAAGATTACTATGGTTCGAGAGAAAGTAAAAGTATCTACTCGGACACTACAGTGGAAGTGTGTTGAATCAAGAATAGATAGTAAACGTCTTTATTATGGACGCTTTATTCTATCTCCACTTATGAAAGGCCAGGCCGACACAATAGGCATTGCGATGCGAAGGTCTTTGCTTGGAGAAATAGAAGGAACATGTATTACACGCGCAAAATCTGAGAAAGTATCACACGAATTTGCTAGCATAGCGGGTATTCAAGAATCGGTACATGAAATTTTAATGAATTTGAAAGAAATTGTATTGAGAAGTAATTTGTATGGAACTCGCAAGGCATTTATTTGTGTCAAAGGTCCCGGATATGTAACTTCTCAAGACATCATCTTACCGCCCTCTGTGCAAATAATTGATAATACACAGCATATAGCTATCCTAACAGAACCAATTGATTTGTGTATTGGATTACAAATTGAAAGGAATAGAGGATACGGTATAAAAACGCCAAATAACTTTCACGACAAAAGTTATCCTATAGATAATGTTGTATTCATGCCGGTTCGAAATGTAAATCATAGTATTCATTCTTATGGGAATGATAATAAAAAACAAGAAATACTTTTTCTCGAAATATGGACAAATGGAAGTTTAACTCCTAAAGAAGCACTTCACGAAGCTTCCCGGAATTTGATTGACTTATTTATTCCTTTTCTACATGCGGAAGAGGAAAAGTCACATTTAGAGAACATTCAACACAAGGTTACTTTACCTTTTTTTCCTTTTTATGATAAATTAACTAAACTAAGAAAAAAGAAATAGCATTGAAATTTTTTTTTATTGACCAATCAGAGTTGCCTCCCAGAATCTATAATTGTCTTAAAACGTCCAATATACATACATTCTTCGACCTTTTGAATAAGAGCCAGGAAGACCTTATGAAAATTGAAAATTTTCACAGAGAAGATGTAAAACAGATATTGGACATTATAGAAAAGAAGTAAAAAAGCATTTCGAAATTGATTTACAAAAAAAAATAGGTTTTCATTCAATCTTCAGCACAATCCGAATCCATATAGTCGGGCCAGAATTGAATAAATGATGTATCTAGGGAATAGTCACTTCAAAGTGAAAGTGAATTCTCCCTAGATACACACACCGTGTTATTTTACTTATAATTGACTCAATTTAATAAGCGAATCCATTTAAAATTAAAAAAGACCTAAAGTTAGGGATTTCTCAATTGGCAATGTTGCTCCAATGCCCAACCACAGGGCTACCGCAGTACCAATCAAAAAGACGGTTGTTGCTACCGGACGACGAAATGGATTTTGGAATTTATTAATATTTTCCAAAAAGGGTACTGTTAATAATCCCGCAGGTACTGAAACCATTAAAAGAACACCCAATAACTTGTTAGGTACTGTACGAAGTATTTGAAATACGGGAAAGAAATACCATTCGGGTAGTATTTCCAAAGGAGTTGCAAATGGATCCGCGGGTTCACCAATCATTGAAGGTTCTAGAACGGCTAAGCCTACGTTACAGGCAATAGTACCGAGAATTACTACGGGAAAAATATATAAAAGATCATTTGGCCATGCGGGTTCCCCATAATAATTATGACCCATACCTTTAGCTAATTTAGCCCTTAATACAGGATCGTTTAAATCAGGTTTTTTTGTTATTGGGATAGGTGAATTCTTATAAATCCATCCCCCGACAGAGTCGGACATGATAATTTTTCATCATCCGGCTCAAGCAAGAACCAATCAAATCAAATGGACACAAATGGATACATAATAAACTAAACCTATATCTTATCCATACATATATAAATGATTCTATATTCCATATAATTATAGAATAGTTAAGAAAAAAGTTATCCGATTCCAGTTTCAAAATTTGAAACTATAGAGTCCAAGAAATTCAATTATTACAGGTAAAAAAATGCTCAATACCCAAGTAGGCTTGGCTTACAAAGTTGATTATGATCAAGTGCTTTATGGGTTGTCTCACACCTTGCCTGTGATTCGCTCTTCTCTCCCAAAAAGATCAAGATTTTTCACATACAAAAGATTTACTTGTTACTAAAATAGTCTAGCCTTTGCTCTTCTTTAGATCCCTTGTTTCACTCCGATAGTATATATAATATATCGGGTCGATGCAGAGGAAATGAATGCATTTCCATACTATGTAAGAAATAAAAAAAAGTAAAAAAAAAAGCTAAAACATATGAATTTTGATTGGGCCAAATCCCTTATTCTACTAGATCTTACGGAGCCCGTTCATGCAAGATATCGGTCGGGTCTGATCATAGAAAAGATTCTCTTCAAGTGAACCAGCCTATCCTTTGTATGGTATGGAACTTACACGGCGGTTGGAACAAAGATACATTTGGTTGTGAATTCTAATGTAGCAGAGAAAGAAATATTTCTGCACGGCTCCAATCAATAGTTCAAGTCACACACTCCCATAATCCACTTTCTCTTCGGAGAATTCCCCTCAACTATTCGTGTCAAATAAATAATAGAATCTTGTAGAGTTGAAAGGAAATATCCAAACACATGTCTTATTTTTTTTGAATAATCCATATTTGTAGCAATGAAATACTATATATTCCTCCTCCAACTAATAAGATAAATAATAAATTCAAAATATCTATGATCTGGTCTATATTCTTTATTCTTTATAAAGGACCAGAAATGCCCTGCTTACGTATCATTAAGAAATGCATTAACATAAATACGGCAGTAAGAAGAGGTAATACAAAAGTGTGTAAACTATAAAAACGGGTCAAAGTGGATTGTCCTACACTAGCACTTCCACGTAATAACTCTACCAAAGGCGATCCTATTACTGGAAGAGCGTCCGGTACGCCTGTTACAATTTTAACTGCCCAATAGCCAATTTGGTCCCGAGGTAGAGAATAACCTGTTACACCAAAAGATGCGGTCAATACAGCCAGAACCACGCCCGTAATCCAAGTGAATTCCCGAGGTTTTTTAAAACCACCAGTGAGATAAACACGAAATACGTGCAGGATCATCATTAAGACCATCATACTTGCCGACCATCGATGAACCGATCGGATTAACCAACCAAAGTTAGCTTCAGTCATTATGTATTGAACAGAAGCAAAGGCCTCAGTTACAGTTGGACGATAGTAAAAAGTCATAGCAAACCCTGTAGCTACTTGTACTAAAAAACAAGTAAGCGTAATTCCTCCTAGACAATAAAATATGTTAACATGAGGAGGAACATATTTACTAGTTATATCATCTGCAATCGCCTGAATCTCGAGGCGTTCTTCGAACCAATCATAGACTTTATTGAGATAGGTAAACCAAGAACGAGTACTCCCCCTCTTAGAACCGTATATGAGAATTTCATCTCGTACGGCTCAAACAAAAACACCCCAATACTGGCTGACGGAAAGGAAGACAGAATAGAAAGGTTGAAACTTCTTCACCCTTTCATTCAATCTTATTTATCTTTATTTATCTAAAGAAAAGATACAAACGAGTAAAAATAATGAAAGCCCTTCTTTGTAATTAGAATGCCAAAAACTCAAGTCGGCACATTCGTCTTTATGTTGATCATTACAAGCCTCTTGAATCTTCTATTTACCTACCTAATTTCTTTTTCTTTGCTTTGATTTATTATTGGAATATAACTTTTTTTCTTGTTTTCTTTATTATTGATAGACATTATCTTGTTAAGACCCTATGAATCAATTGAAACCCCAGATTCATACTAGAACCACGATAATTCAATAAAAAAACCTTGAAACTAAGCACAAAGATTCCCTGAGTAAGAACCATTGAATCATCAACTTATTTAATGATTAGATAGAACAATAGAAAGAAAGCTTTGTCCTTTGATCAAAATAAACATAAAGAAATGAGAATTTGAAAGAATAAAAAAATCTTTCTATTTAGAATTCATTTTCTTTGACATTTTTTTTTAGTCCGGCTGCGAGGTTTGTTTTGAATATTAAATATGAATCGTAGTTCGAACACTTCGTGATCTATTTCATATATTCCGTGCTCCAGATACTAAAATGAATATTTGACGGGCTAAAACGATCTCTATCAAGACGACAGATCCCTTTTTCTGTACTATCAATAGGATCAATTATAACAAGTCGCACACTCATATTCCGGAAATACAGAAAAAAAAAAAAGAAATTTTGCGGTCGAACTGCCAAAAAACATGGGCTAAAATACGAAACCTATTCGCTTTTTTTTGATTGAAAAACTCGAGCTTCGCGGTTCTTGTGAATCTAATTCATCGCAATTCCATCCAGTAAAACGGAAGAATTATAAATCTCCAAAATAATAGATAAGAATACTGCAAATAGAGCCATTGCAATACCCATCAAAGGAGTCGTTCCCCATCCAGGGGTCACTTTACCATATTCCGAATTCAATGGTTTCAAAAAAGACCCTATAGTAGTTGGCTTTGGCCTTGAATTAAATCTAGAACTACCCTCAACAGTTTGTGTAGCCATAATAAATCTTATTTTGTATTCAATGAGATCTGTTGACTTTGTATACCATTCCGGTGTAAATAAACGATCTTATCATAGATCCATTGTGGTCTTGAAATTCTAAAATAATGGAACCAGCAACCTTAGTCGCCATTTCTATATCTGGTTTACTTGTAAGTTTTACTGGGTACGCCTTATATACTGCCTTTGGGCAACCCTCTCAACAACTAAGAGATCCATTCGAGGAACACGGGGACTAGTTGAAGTAATGAGCCTCAAAATAGAATATTTTGAGGCTCATTACTTTAACTGAGGGAATGAAAAATCATTTCATTTTTTAGTTGGAACTTTAGGCGGTTCTCGAAAAAAGATAGCGAAAAAAATGATCCCTAGAGTCGATACTAAAAGAAATGTATAAACCAATGCTTCCATAAATTCGATTGTGGTTTACAATTATAGCTTCCATGCCTGTTTATTTTAGATCATCTCCTGGAGAAAGAGCTGGGATAAAAAGGTATTGATTGAAATCAAGATTTTTCCAGCAACCTAAGCCTATGTCAAATCACAAACAGAAAAGAAAAAATGACAAAGCAATCTTGAATCAAACTACTTGTCTTCTTGTAGTTGGATCTCCAAGTTTTTGGAATGCTCCAAATTCTACTTGAGCATCCAAATCCGGATCAATACCAGCAAAAACATCTCTGAACAAGGTTCTAGCACCATGCCAAATGTGCCCGAAAAAGAAGAGCAGAGCAAACGAGGCATGTCCAAAAGTAAACCAACCTCTTGGACTGCTACGAAAAACACCATCAGATTTCAAAGTAGCACGATCTAATTCAAAAATTTCACCCAATTGAGCACGTCTAGCATATTTTTTCACAGTAGCAGGATCACTATAACTTATGCCATTAAGTTCGCCACCATAGAACTCAACGGTTACACCTACTTGTTCAACACTATACTTTGATTCTGCCCTTCTAAAAGGGACGTCGGCTCTAACAATTCCATCTTCGTCTACCAAAACAACCGGAAATGTTTCAAAAAAAGTAGGCATACGACGAACAAAAAGTTCACGCCCTTCTTTATCTCTAAAGATAGGGTGTCCTAACCACCCAACGGCTATTCCATCCCCGTTGTCCATTGAACCCGCCCTGAATAATCCCCCTTTCGCCGGATTATTGCCAATGTAATCATAAAAAGCCAACTTTTCGGGAATTTTAAACCAAGCTTCGGATAAAGTTTGATTTTCGGCTAGCCCGGCACTAACCCTTCGATATATTTCTTGCTGGAAGTATCCCTGATCCCATTGATAACGAGTAGGACCAAATAATTCGATGGGAGTCGTTGATGAACCATACCACATAGTTCCAGCAACAACAAAAGCCGCAAAAAAGACAGCAGCGATACTACTGGAAAGGACGGTTTCAATATTTCCCATACGTAATCCTTTGTATAAACGTTGGGGCGGGCGAACACTAAGATGGAATAAGCCCGCTAATATGCCCAATGTCCCCGCTGCAATATGATGAGAGGCTATTCCTCCCGAAACAAAAGGATCAAAACCTTCCACACCCCATGCTGGATTTATAGGTTGTACTTTTCCAGTTAGCCCATAAGGATCGGACACCCATATTCCAGGACCATATAATCCTGTTACATGAAATGCGCCAAAACCAAAGCAAGCCACTCCTGAGAGAAATAAATGAATTCCAAAGATCTTGGGCAAATCCAAAGAGGGTTTTCCTGTGCGCTCATCACTAAAAATTTCCAGATCCCAATACACCCAATGCCAGATAGCTGCCAAGAAGCACAAGCCAGAAAACACAATATGTGCTCCGGCTACACCTTCGTAACTCCAAATACCCGGATTGGTTATAGTCCCCCCTGTAATACTCCAACCGCCCCATGAATTGGTTATTCCTAAACGAGTCATGAAGGGGATAACAAACATACCCTGTCTCCACATTGGATCAAGAACGGGGTCAGAAGGATCAAAAACTGCTAATTCATATAGAGCCATTGAACCGGCCCAACCAGCAACCAGGGCTGTGTGCATTATATGAACAGAAAGCAAACGGCCAGGATCATTCAATACGACGGTATGAACACGATACCAAGGCAAACCCATGGAAATACCCCTTTATCAACGAAAAATAGACACTCTGTAACTTTATTGCATTGGAATAGGCTACGTACCTCCCCCCTCGGTGGACTATTTCGGAAAAAAGATTAAGCTTTGTTCCATTAATTTACTAATAATGTAATGGAAGAGTCTGGTTCAGAAGAAGAAAAAGAGAAGCAGATCTATTCTATATCCGATAAGTAGCAATACGCAATGGGGGTTAATCTCATTTTCTATGAACGAATGTGCCCATATTTGTTCATCATTCAAAAGGCACATTCGTAAGAATTCTTTTTCATTCATTCTGTTTTCTTTTTTTTTTTTTATGACCTTGACTATTATTCAATCTATGTATAAAATAAAAATAGGATAAACAAAAGACCAGTGGTATTAAGACAATAAATCCATTGTTACGCTTCCATATCAAAGTGAAATTGAGTATTTAATTCTTTTTTCTTTTAGTTTATGCCGCTTGGTATGCCAAAAGTACCTTTCAGAATGCCTGAAGACGAAGATGCATCTTGGGTTGATTTATACAACGGACTTTATCAACAAAGAAATCTTTTTTTATTCCAAGATGTTGGGAGCGAGATCTCGAATCAACTTGTTTCTCTTATGTTGTATCTTGGTGGGGAGTTTGATACCAGAGATATCTTTTTGTTTATAAACTCTTCTGGTGGATCTGTAGTTCCCGGACTAGTTCTTTACGATACTATGCAATGCTTAAATGTGTCTACAACGTGCGTGTCATTGGCCGCTTCAGTGGCATCCTTTATCTTAGTTGGAGGAAAACGTTCCAAACGTACGGCATTCCCTCACGCTAGGGTAATGATGCATCAGCCCGCTTCCGCTTATTGTGACGAAAAAACGGGACAATATACCATGGAAACTGACGAACTAATACGCATTCGCAACAGCATCATAACGGCTTATGTAGACCAAACGGGCCAGAGCATGTTTGCTATATGGCGCGACCTGGAAAGAGATAGTTTTATATCAGCAACAGAAGCCAAAGATCATGGAATTGTTGATAATATCGGATAATGTCATTGTCAGAATAGCATCGATTTAACGCAAATCCACAATTGAAAGTTGAGTGATTGAACCCCCTTCCTTATCTTATTCCTTCTTTCTTAACTTTTCTTAACCACTTCAGTTAAGAAAAGTTAACCTTAAGGTAAGGGGTTAATATTCTATTTCTATATAATATTCAACATCAAAAGAAAGAATTCAGAATTTCATCCGGTTAGGATCGATCTAAACCAGCCCATTATGTATATGGTTTAGCATGCCAACTATTAAACAACTTATTAGAAAGGCAAGACAGCCAATCAGAAATGCCACGAAATCCCCTGCTCTTGGGGGATGTCCTCAACGTCGAGGAACATGTACTAGGGTGTATGTGCGACTCGTTCCGATCATGAGCTGAAACAAAAGTAAACCCTTTCTTTTTCAGTATCAATGATCAGTGCCAGTAAATAGGGTTCTTCTCTTCACTATACTAAAAACTAAAAAAGATAGATTTAACATATCTTACTGTGTATCAAATTTATGGTTTCCATTGGTGCAAATCCAATCACTTCCATTTGTAATTTAAGATGAAAAAAAAGTATCCATTGGTAGCAAATGCTTATCCATTAAGCGGTTAAAATCCTATTTGAAAAGGGAAAAATTTATGCTTCCAAGAACGGACTAAGAGGGTCAGCTACCCAACCGATTTTCATAATTGAATACCGTTACTGTATAAGATAGGTCTCTGATTGTGAAAGATCTATTATTGGACATGGGGGGTAGAGCCAAAAAGTGTGAATTGTACAAGTTACCCAGAGCATTCATTGATTAAATGAAGCAAGGAGCTCCGGTGTATAGAGAGGACCTCACCGTTTAAGAAGTAACCATAGAGACGATGGAACCCACTAGTTAGCCATTTCTATTTACTACTCTTTTAGTGATTATGCTTTTTTTATACCTAACCTAATATTTAAGTTCTTATTTCTAGGCAAAATAAAATGCCTAAAAAAGGCAAAAACTCGTGGTCGGGACGGTTATAGTAGCAAAAGCCATTGGAATTCTTATTTTATACATTGGAAGAATCCGTTTTGTTATTAATAGACTAGTAAAGGGAAAAAGAATAACTGAAAGAAAGAATGAGTTATTCATCAAAGTTTCTTTTCTTCAATGACCAGAATTAAACGAGGATATATAGCTCGGAGACGTCGAACAAAAATGCGTTTCTTTGTATCAGGTTTTCGAGGGGCTCATTCAAAAGTGACTCAAACTATTATTCAACAAAGAATAAGAGCTTTGGTTTCGGCGCATCGGGATAGAGGTAGGAAAAAAAGAGATTTTCGTCGTTTGTGGATCACTCGAATAAATGCAGCAATTCGCGCGGGGTCGATATACTATAGGTATAGTACACTTATACACAACCTGTACCGTAAGCAGTTACTTCTTAATCGTAAAATACTTGCACAAATAGTTATATTAAATAGGAATTGTCTTTATATGATTTCTAAAGCGATTTATTAATAAAAAAAGAAAAATATTTATAAAAAAAAAATAAGTGAATCGGAAGGAATCCACCGGAATACTTTAAAATGGAGTTTCCTCGAGAATAAACTCGGAGAGGGTGGAATATAAATTAGTACGAAAAAAAAATGATGATGATGATAAGGCCATCAAAACAAAAAGAGCAAAAAAAAGACGCTCAAAAAAAAATGATTTTCCTTTCCCGACTCGATTGTTTTATTTTTATTATTCTTACAACACTACAAGTGAATTTCAGTTTGTTTGATTATCGGATTTTTCGAATAAAACATCAACCTACGCTTGAGTTCGGATTTGAATTTTTATTCAATTGAAAATTGAAGGATAAGCCCTTTTTTATTTTATTTAGTTCTAAGACCTCTAGTTCTAGTGACCGATTCCCCTCTTTCAAATTGTTTCTGATTATTAAGAAAGGGTAACAAAGATAAAATACGAGCTCGTTTTATAGCAATAGTAATTAATCGTTGTTGTTTTAAAGTCGATCTATTTACTCGCCTAGATAATATTTTTCCTTGTTCACTAATAAATTGACTAATTAAACTCATGTTTCTATAATCAACTCGATCCCCCGATTGGATCGGGGGCAAACGCCTACGAAAAGATCGCTTGGATTTATCCATAATTTGTTTATTCCTTATCTCTAAAAAAAAATAAAAATCCTATCCTTATCCATATTTCTAATTCTTAAATTTAAAAATCTTATTTAGTCCTATTTAGATCGGACCAAATTATGGAATTTATAATATTTTCTTTGTTTATTTATTATTCTCGATTTATTCTAGATTTATGTATATGTAATAAACAATTATATAGAAATAATTAAAAAAAAAGAATAATATATTATATGCACTAATAGTGACATTACATATAACTAATTCTATACCTAAAGTAAGTCAGATTTTAATATTCCTTGGTAGAGGGGTAACATATGACATACAGGCACTCGATTTGATCTATTTCTTTATCTCCCCGTGAGTTGTATGTTTGTAACAATAGGGACAGAATTTCCTCAATTGCAATTGACTGGGCGTATTGTGTCGATTTTTTTGAGTAATATATCGGGAAATGCCCGTTGATTCTTTATTAATACCGTTTCGCACACAATTGGTGCATTCCAAAATAATCGTTACTCGGACATCTTTACTCTTAGCCATAAACCCCCCTTTGGTTTTAATCCACCCCATCCTATCCTATCCTGTTGATTTTATGGTCAAAAACAAATAAGAAAAAAAGAAAAGTTGCTAATTAAAAATCAAATTAGGAATGATTTCGTTGTAATCAATTGAAATCAATATAAAAAAATATATAAAAAATATATATAGTAAATAATAAGTAATACAATGATTTCTAACTTTTTTGAGATTTAGAATCACAATTTAGAATAGAATCACAGTGGAGTATTTCATCGAAGCCTTTTGTAGAATATTTGATAGATGTTGCCTTAGCCGCATTTCAATTTTCCCTCGACTAGTAATTTAATTGGAGCCTGAACCCCGAATTTCGGTGCGGTTGAATCTACTATTTCTAAAAAACGAAAAAGGGGGATCAGATATTTGATTGTATCTCTAAACTCCTTCACCCCGTCCCACGCCAATAAATAACTAGAATGAAAAAAAAGGAAATGTTAACGCATCCGGGAATAAACGATTGATCTCTATCAATAAACCTGCTAAAGAACCAAACCATAGAGTACTTAGTACTGGTGCTACGGAAAGATATGTTTTTAGATCTCGCATTTAAAACCCCCTTTTATTGTATTACAATATGGTACTAGATATATAATCAGATGAATATGTAGGTAAGGACCACTTCTATTTATCTATTTGGATGGGAAATCCCTAATTCAAATGAAAATGGACAATGATTTGATAGATAAGATTTTCCTTTTCTTAAAACAGAAAAATATGTAACTTTCCACCCAAGAATTTTCACAAAAAAGATTAATAAATTAATGAATTTAGAGGGTCCTTATATGAGATAAAAAAGGGGAAGTAGCAAGAAAAATTGATATTCTATATCAATAGAGGAATTCAAAGTGTGGAAAACAAGACAGGGATTCTCTATAATGACACTGTAGACCAATTGAAAGGGATGTAGCGCAGCTTGGTAGCGCGTTTGTTTTGGGTACAAAATGTCACGGGTTCAAATCCTGTCATCCCTACCTATTACTTCTCCTTTGCGCAGTAACGAAGGAGCAATTTTAGATCGATTAAAATTGAGCATACAGAATCTTTAATACTATTATTCTATATCATATATAATAGTATAGGTGTGCAAGATATTCTTTATATATATATATAAAGAATCCTCCCCTTTCTATTACAGCCTTATCTTATTGTGATAAGAAAGCGCTCTTAGTTCAGTTCGGTAGAACGTGGGTCTCCAAAACCCAATGTCGTAGGTTCAAATCCTACAGAGCGTGATTCTGCTCTTGTTAGGCAAAAAATGAATGACACCGAACTCAAATTGAAATAAAAAAAATTCAATAGCAATCTAACTTGACCTCCCCTAGATTCAATTAAATGAATTAATAAAGAGGGGGATGATTCAAAAAAAAGAAAGAGATATTAATTAATCAAAGGTCCAACTGATCGCCACGTCTGTATTGTAAATATGCAGTCACGAATAATCCAGCCAAAGTAATGGGAATTAAACCTAAGACGATTCCAAATAGAAAAACTTCAATCATTTTGAATTTTTTTTTTTTGAAAGGGAAAAAGAGAGGTAATATCTATCCATAAATGTGAATCCGTATTGCCCATGAATCTCAATGACGGATAATTGGAATTGGTAGTTAGTACAGTAAAGAACTATAGGATCTATGCAATAGTAAATAAGAATCTGTTTTTATAAATTCTTCGTTCATTCAAATTCAATAAATTTTCAAATAAGTCGTATCTTACTCAGACTAATAAATAAAGCTGAGGTTATAGTTAAAGCCACTAGTAAAAAACCAAAATAACTAGTTATCGTAGGCATGAGGGGGCTAAATGAAATATGTTCTTTTTATACATATGTTTAGAAAGCACTTTCCTAAATTTGCATTTTTGAAAGAGACGAGGATAAGCAAAAATACCAATTGAAGTAATAAGTTCAATTGCAACTTTTTGATTCATCAATCATTATAGACAATATTCACAAAATAAAAACCAAAATAGACTGGCATGGCAGGCAGGAGTAGAAACGAAATAAATTCAGCATCTTTGATTTGACATCTAGTACCCATTCCGTGAGTCAGAATTAACGCAGTTGATTCATTGGAAAAATCTTGATCTTGAGTAAACTAATACTAAAAAAAAGAATAATAAAAACTGCGCCATGTAACTTCATTGACTTCATTGAAAAATTTGAATCAAAATAGGGAAGAAAAAAATTGGAAAATCTTTTCTTTGGTTTTTTTTATTGTCATTGTCTCAAATGTATTTTATTTTTTAATTAGATAGAATAATATATTGACCTTATACCCCCCTTTGTTTACCTTTTTTCTTTCCTTTGTAGATTCAGTAGTCGAGTGGATTCAACCACAAAATTTCTCGAATGATAATCAAAAAAAATATAATGTAACGTGACGAGATCACTCAAAAAAGCAAATCCCTTTTTCCAACTAGATTGGCTTTAAAACTCTTAACTTACTTAACTTAATTAGTCATTTCAATTATCTTTTCCTTTATTTTATAGGTTTTTTTGTTTTTTTTTTGTTTTATATTCTATAAAGCATAAAACCTCATCTTTCAAGTTAGGTCAAGAAAAATCCTTTGTTTAGATCTAATACAACAATAGAACAATCCCCGCATCCAAAATATTTGATTATTAGAATTTTGTCATTCGTTGTTCTTTTTTTATCTATTTTTATTTTAATACTATCTACTATGCTTCTCTTACTTGTCATTAGACGAATACCCAATTTTTAAAAAAGAAAAAAGGGGGATTA